TAACCGAATTTTTCGAATTTTTCGAAATTGGGTGCGGAAAGGGGAAGCATTCAAAATTGTCGAGTATACAGAACAGCAAACAAAAAGAGAAGAAAAAAAAGAGGAGAACAGAAAAGGGAAGGAAGCGCGAATAGAGATAGCAGAGGCCTGGGATAACGTTCCATGTGGGCAAGCAATAAGAGGTTCGCTGTTATTAAGTCACTCTTTTTTTAGAAAATATATTAGATTCCCTTCATTCATAATTGCGAAAAATATTGGACGTATGTTGCTATTGCAACGTCCTGAATGGTCTGAGGATTTCCAGGAATTGAATCAAGAGATGCATGTTAAATGTACCTATAACGGTGTTCCATTATCCGAAACAGAATTTCCGAAAGATTGGTTCCTGGACGGTATGCAGATAAAAATCTTATTTCCTTTCCGTTTTAAACCTTGGCACAAATCGAACCTAGGATCCTCTGAGAAAAATCTAATGCAAGACAACAAAGAGGATTTTAGTTTTTTAACAGTTTGGGGAAGGGAAGCTGCACGTCCTTTTGGTTCGCCCCGAAAACAACCTTCCTTTTTTAAACCCATTTTAAAGGAACTCGAAAAAAAAATTCAACAATTACCGAAGCACTATTTTCGAGCTCGAATAGTTTTCAAAGAAAAAACGAAATTCTTTCAACAAGTTTCAAAAGAAACAAAGAATTGGGTTATCAAAAGTCTTATTTTTATAACAAGAATAAAAAAAGAACTTTCAAAAGTAAATCCAATTCGATTATTGCGGTTAAAAGAAGTAGAAGTATATGAATCGAGTGAAATTAAAGAAGAAAAAGATTCCATAATCAGCAATCAGATAATTCACGAATCAGTTAATCAAATTACATCTCCGAGTTGGAAAAATTCTTCAGTGACAGAAAAAAAAATGAAGGATCTCACTGATAGAACAAGTACAATTCGAAATCAAGTAGAAAGAATCACAAAAGAGAAAAAAAAAGTAACTCCAAGAATCAATAATCTTAGTCCTAACAAAACAAGTTATAATGCTAAAAGATTCGAAAAATGGCAAATATTAAAAAGAAGAGCTGCTGGATTAATCGCTAAATTACCCCTGTTTTTCAAATCTTTCATTCAAAGAATATACACAGATATCTTTTTATCTATCATGAATATTCCCAGAATGAATACAGAACTTTCTCTTGAATCAACAAAAAAAAAATCCATTTCTAATAATGAAGAAGAAAAAATGAATAAAAAAAAGAAAAATCCAATTATTTCTACTATCAAAAAGGCACTTGATTCTATTGGAAATAGTCAAATAATTTCACATCTTTTTTATGAATTATCCTGCGTGTCACAAGCATATGTATTTTACAAATTATCACACCAACTTAGTAACTCGTATAAATCTGTTCTTCAACATCAAGGAAGCCCTTTTTTTCTTAAGCCCGAAATAAAGGCTCCTTTTGAAACACAAGGAATGGGTCATTCGAGTTATGAAATGAATCAATGGAAAACCTGCTTAAGAGGGTTAAGAGGACATTATCAATACGATTTATCTCAGATCAGATGGTCTAGATTAATACCAGAAAAATGGCGAAATAGAGCTCATCAGCGTCGTATAGCTAAAAATGAAAATTTTAGCAAATGTCATTCAAAAGACCAATTAATTCATTTCAAAAAACAAAAACAATTTGAAGTGGATTCATTATCTAATCAAAAAGAGAATTTTCAAAAATACTATAGATATGATAGATATGATCTTTTATCATATCAATTTCTTAATTATGAAAATAAAAGGGAATGCTATAGATCTCCGTTTGAAGGAAATACGAACCAAGAGATTTCTTATAAAACGGCTAAACTTTTTGATAGGCCGGGGAACATCCCTATTAAGAATTTTATAGGAAAGGTTCCATATAGGGAAAAAACGACCGATACAAAATATTTGGATTGGAAAATTATCCATTTTGATCTTAGAAAAAAACACGAAATGCAGTCCTGGATCATGAGCAATAGGAATCAAAGGAAAAAAATGCGTACTAATAATAATAAAATGCGTACTAATAATTCTGAAAAAAATCAGAAAAATGATCTTTTTTATCTTATGATTCCAGATAGGATTCCAGAAATCAATCCACCAAATTCAAACGGATTTTTTGATTGGATGGGAATGAATGAAAAATTGCTAAAGGATCTCATACCTAATCGTCGGTTCTTCCCAGAATTTGTGTCACTTTCTAATGTATATAAAACGAAACCTTGGGTTATACCAAGCAAATTACTTCTTTTAAATTTGAATGGAAATCAAAATAGTAGTTTGAATGGAAATCAAAATAGTAGTTTGAATGGAAATCAAAATAGTAGTTTGAATAGAAATCAAAATAGTAGTAGTACTGAAAAGGAAAAGATCAATGACAAGGAAAAAGGAAGTTTTTTGATAGCATCGAATCATCGAAATCAAGAAGAAAAAGAATCCACAAGCCGAGGAGATCTTAAATCCGTTCTCCCACAACAAAAAGATATTGAAGAAAATTCTGAAAGATCAGGCATGAAAAAAAAGGAAAAAGAAAAAGAAAAACAAAAAGATATTGAAGAAAATTCTGAAAGATCAGGCATGAAAAAAAGGAAAAAGAAAAAAAAAAAAGAAACAGAACTAGATTTATTCCTGAAACGTTATTTTCTTTTTCAATTGAGATTCGACGAGATTTTGAATCAAAAAACGATCAATAATATCAGGACGTATTGTCTCCTGCTTAGACTGGAAGATCCAAGCAAAATTCTTCTAGCCTCGGTTGAAAGGAGACAAATGAGTTTGGATATCATGAGGGTTGGGAGTTCGAAACCATTGATTAAAAAAGAAGCATTTATTATAGAACCCATTCGTCTGTCTGGAAAAAAAGATGGACAATTGATTATGTATCAAACCATAGGTACTTCGTTGGTTCATAAGAGTAAGGGCAAAACGAAATACCAAGAGGAAAGAGAAAGATATGTTCTTAAGAAAGATTTTGATGAAGCTATTTCATCACATAACAGAATAAGTAGAAATAGAGACAAAAATCATTTTGATTTACTTGTTCCTGAAAATATTTTATCGTTTAGACGTCGTAGAGAATTCAGAATTCAAATTTCTTTGAATTCAAAGAATAGAAATGATGTAGATAGAAATCCAGTATTTTGGAACGGAAAGAACGTAAAAAACAGCAGACAAGTTTCACATGACAATAACCATCTTGATAGAGAGAAAAATCAATTCAAATTAATGAAATTAAAGCACTTTCTTTGGCCTAATTATCGATTAGAAGATTTAGCTTGTATGAATCGTTATTGGTTTGATACCAATAATGGCAGTCGTTTCAGTATGTTAAGAATACATCTTTATCCACGATTGAAAATTCGTGGATAATACACTTTTTCTATCTATCCTATACCCTATATATAATATAGGGTATCTGAAATAGGATAGATAGAAAATATAGGGTATCTGAAAGCACACAAATACACAGATCACATGTCTTGTCTCACATTTCATTCTAGTATCCAATACGAAATTGGATAATGTCTCAATTAGATCTCGAAATGAATCAACAGAACCTTCTTCGTTTTAGGTCTAAATTCTTCGATGCGAAAATGTACCAATCCTTTTCTATTCCTATCTAAAATTGGAAAGTGGATTGATTGATTTGAATTCAGAAAATTAGCAGTTCATAAAGAAATTCGGATTAGATTATTGTATATACCACATTCAAATTAATGGCATTATTATTACTGATCGGTAAAATCCATATCTGTAAAAAGGGAAAGGAGAATTTTTTTATGGTCAAAAATTCATTCATTTCGGTTATTTCTCAAAAAGAAAACGAAGAAAACAGAGGGTCTGTTGAATTTCAAGTATTCAGTTTCACCACTAAGATAAAGAGACTTACTTCACATTTGAAATTGCACAAAAAAGACTTTTCATCTCAGAGAGGTTTGCGAAAAATTTTGGGAAAACGTCAACGACTGCTAGCCTATTTGTCAAAAAAAAATAGAGGACGCTATATTGAATTAATTGATGAGTTGGATATTCGAGAGATAGAGATAAAAACTCCTTAATTTGAAGCGTGATACCATTTGAGCTTAGTCGTTTACATTTTGATGAACTTCTTTTTACTTTCAGTAATGCATGGAAGAATGACTCGGGAAAAAACTTATGATTGCACCAACTACAAGAAAAGACTTCATGATAGTCAATATGGGCCCCCACCACCCATCAATGCATGGTGTTCTTCGACTGATTGTTACTCTCGATGGTGAAGATGTTATTGACTGTGAACCAATATTGGGTTATTTACATAGAGGGATGGAGAAAATTGCGGAAAATCGAACAATTATACAATATTTGCCTTATGTAACGCGTTGGGATTATTTAGCTACTATGTTCACAGAAGCAATAACTGTAAATGGACCCGAACAGCTAGGGAATATTCAAGTACCTAAAAGGGCTAGCTATATCAGAACTATTATGTTGGAGTTGAGTCGTATCGCTTCCCATTTGTTATGGCTTGGCCCTTTTATGGCAGATATTGGGGCACAGACCCCTTTCTTCTATATTTTTCGAGAACGAGAATTGATATATGACCTATTCGAAGCTGCTACCGGTATGCGCATGATGCATAATTATTTTCGTATCGGAGGAGTCGCTGCTGATCTACCTCATGGCTGGATAGATAAATGTTTGGATTTTTGTGATTATTTTTTAACCGGAGTTGCTGAATATCAAAAGCTTATTACACGGAATCCCATTTTTTTAGAACGAGTTGAAGGCATAGGCCTTATTGGCGCAGAAGAAGCACTAAATTGGGGTTTATCAGGGCCAATGCTACGAGCTTCCGGAATACAATGGGATCTTCGTAAAGTTGATCGTTATGAGTGTTATGACGAGTTTGATTGGGAGATTCAATGGCAAAAAGAAGGGGATTCATTAGCTCGGTATTTAGTACGAATCAGTGAAATGACAGAATCCATAAAAATTA